AGAGTGCACGATCATTATCCACGTCATTTCACAGATAAGGCAAGCACTGTGACTACCGAACTCTCATTCGTTCATAGCTATATAGACCACACAACAAGTAGGATTTGAACCTACGCCTACTGGACTCGCGAAAGACCAGTCGAAATGCCTTTTTGATTGTATTGTTGGTATTGAAGGAAGAGACTCCTTCCTACGGCCGAATTGAACGGCAGCTCTCACTTGGTGGGTGAATCAAGCAAGGCCTCCATCCACTTTAGGGCTACCCAGTGATACGAAAAGAGTGCTCTCACTGAATGTCTCAGTGGTTCTTGCTACGATAACAACTCTAAAATAAGAACAAGTAATGGAAGAAGAAGAAAGACACACGATTGACCCTAGTAACTATAGACTGATGCACACGGAACAAGCGAGAAAACGGAAGGCGCGCTAGCGCACGAAGCATGCTGAAAAACGGATGCGCGCTAACGCGCGCCCTTGCTCTAGTAAAGCTTTTCAGCCGTTGCTTGCTGGATGCGCGTTAGCGCCCTCTATTAGTCAGTTCTGGCGCGCGAGGCGCGAAATCCTGCGAAGAAAAGAGGTCAGCTTGCGTACGGAACTAACGGAAAGGAAACTCAGTGATCGACATCGGAAGAAGAAGGGGTTTACGTAGGTGCCTGGGCTGTGACTGCGAGCTCCCTTCCACTTTGGTGTAGTTGTAGTTTGTCTACGACCGCCGAAAGCGAAAGAACGAGTTTACGTAGGCACCATAGGTGGGCACTTGCGCCTGACCTACTGATTCTCTATCACAGCACCACCTCTTTCTCAAGCCCCATCCCTAACCCTTCCCCAAACCAACAACTGATCTGATCTACAAAGCCTAGACCCGGAAAGAAGGAAAACCACAAACAGCTTAAATTAACGGCTCGCTTATTTTCTTCACTTACTGAGAGAACAAATAAACTGAAAAGCAACCGCCTATCACCCGCAACAGCCCTACGGTTTAGTTTCCATAAAGCAAAAGAAAAAAACGACTTCCGAAGGAACTAAAAATCCGTGAACCCCAACTAAGGTGAGCGAAGCGAACTAAGACTCAAAACCTTCCTCCGTGCTCCAGTCTCGAAAGGTGAGGCAAAGTCCAATAGAAGAACTACCCTCTTGGTATACTGTGAGTACCAACATCCACAACACTGAGCGTGTACTTCGCTTACCGGAAAAGAAGGTTTTATCTACGACCTTCCCAAGCTTCCCAAGAGTACCGCTTTTCCTTGTTGAAATATCGTTTCTTTTTTCTTTTTATTCACTTTGAATATGATAAAAACATTCGCAATGACAAACAATCAGTCGGATCTTCAATGCAACAATCGAGTGTCTAATCTTATGGAGCGAGTAGTATCACGCTATTTTATGGGAAGGGGCTGCTCTTGGAAGATATTTGTTACAGGAGGAAGAAGCTCATTCGCTTGACGACATACGATTCAGTTCATCTCTCGCTCGACGGATAGAACTAACCCGCTTCGTGAGCTTGTCTCGCCACTCGCTTCGCTCGACGATAAAGACCAGTGTCGCAGAAGGGCTCCCTTCCACCGAGATGAAGCTCTCGCGCCTCAAAGACCAGCGCTATCGCATCCACGCTAACTATGCACCGCAACCCGGAGCAGCTATCTTGACTTGAGCTAACAAGCTTTCTTCTGCCCCGTTAACAAGACAAAAACTGCAAAAGAGATTCGCCTGTCGCTTTCAGAGGCGAGACAAAGGGAAAGGACCAACGACGACCACGAATAAGGATGAGGAGGAGTAGCAAAGGGAGCCCTGAGAAAGCCCTCGATGCGACACTCGCATCATCAAGTGATTGGTCCCCTTCAATGCCAGGAAGCCCCGGTGCTAAGCCGCAATAAGGATTCTAAGCCGCGAGCGAAAAGGGTGCTAAGATCCGTTCCTAATGAGCCGAGGGAAGACCCTTTCCAATGGCCTATCTGCTTTCGAATCGGGATTTGATTCAGTGACTAGCACAATGATTTCAAACTTAGATGGAAACACAGATTGATGTATAGCCAATTGCCTTCCAAACGAGTTGAATGGGATAGGTTTGTCACAGGTGAAGGTTAGTCCCGGGTTCAGGCAAGTTTGGAAGATGGGAAGGGAAGTCTGCTCTGAGGAAAAGGTCAGGCTCAGATGCAAGGGAAAGCGCAGAAGGTTTCGGGAGTCTAGGGAATTGACAATGCTTAGGCGCCTCTATCTGTATGGGGAATTCGCTATGTAACCGGGAAAATCATAATCTCAGACAGTGAAGTATTAGGCCGCGGCTGGGCGATCGTACCTATCAAGTAGCTATCTCCCTTCCCCTGCCTTTTCGCTAACCTCGCTGTGTGCTAATCACCCTTGACCTCTTCTCCCCGCTTAACCGTTTCCCTATCGCCCTATAAACCGCTGTCCAACTCTCCTATTCCTCTCGTTAACTGTATCCGTTAGGTAAGCAGTTAACTCTGGAATGCAGTTAGTGGTCTGCGTTGGTAGGTTCACAGGTAGGGCTTTCTGCGGTTCAAAATTGACATACAATTTTTGAATTTCCATTATCGAAAAAAAATCTATCATTAACCCTTTTTTTATTTGCAATGAATTTTAATAGATTTTTATCCTTTCCATACCTACCTTACCTACCGAGCCTTCACCGCGCCAAACCGAGTCCTCACAGCGCCGTTACCATGCCAGCACCGTTCCCTCCGAGTCGCCCTTAGCCTTTGCAGTGGGTACACGTTTGAGTTCTCAGGGCGGTGTAGAGGTGTTGGAAGTGGAGTTAGTGGTCTGCATCTCAAGTCAATGGAATAAGGCCCAACAAAAAGAGTAGAAAGCCAATTATCCTTCTCCCTTGCCCTTTTGCCGGGTTAGTCTGGTATGCTTCGGGGTTAACCATAGGATTCTGGGCTCCGAAAGCCGTATCTTGCTGGTCGTGCCGGTGCCTCAAAGTGTCCTAGGACTTGGGACGAGAACGAGGTCAATTGCGTAGATGGTTGAATCGGCCATTGAGTGAGTGAGTGGAAGGGGTTTTATTGCGAGGTGAGTCGGCCGTCATTCCTCCGTTCCTTGGGTCTTATCCCTCGGCCAGTGGGTAAGCGATAAGAGTTGGGTCAGCGGTAGAAGTGTGGACAGCGGGTCAGGGGTCTTGGTCCCTGAATTGAGGAGTCGGGTAACCAGAGCGAGTAGTGTCTAGGTGGACGAGCGATTTCTCAAGGCAAGGGTCTTGTGTGTGTTAAGGCTAAAGGTCTAACTCCTTTGTTTGTCAACCGTGTCCCCGTTAGATGAGAGGTGAAGGAAGTCCCTTTGTGTTTGCGTTTGAGTTCTCAGTTGGTTCAGTTCTCAGTTGCTATTGGTGTATGCCTTTGAGTTTACCCTTGCATTTTCATTCCCTCAATGCCTTGGTGAGCCACCTTGGCCAATTGGTTCACAAGTGGAAGGTGAAGATAGGGACAAAAAAGATTTGACGAATGCTTCGCCGGAAACATTTCTATAGGTCGGAATGTGTTCAAAATTGAGGGTTTTATGATATGATAAATTGAGATTTCATTGAGGTTGAATCCGCGAACCCTAGTCCTTTGAATTTTCTCTTGGCCATCATTCCATTGCGAGGTGAGTTGGCCTAAATTCAATTGTCACTGGGGCGCTCTCTCTGGGCGTTGTAGATTTTGTTGAGTGTTGCGTTGCCTTTAAATTCTCCCTAAGCCGAGGGAAGACCCTTTCCAATCCAAGTAGATGCTTTCGACCGCTTCTCACGTCTCTGGTGGCGATCTAGACACCATGTGGAACTCACAAAACCTTCTGAATCGCGATGATCCGGGAAATCCAATGAGTTTTTAAACCATCTGATAGATGTGCAGCAGCCCTTAATTGATGTGGCAGGGGGTTCAACATGTGATAAAACTCGATTGTTAAGCCATAGAACACGTTTCGCTAATAACCGCAACCGGATCAAACTCAATCCAAGGGTCAAGGGTTCTCCGGTAGTTCAAAGTCCCAGGGGAAGATGTTTGACTAATGGAAGGCTTTGAAACAAGGGGAAGCTCAATCACAGGGTCCAGGTTTTGAAGTAAAGTCTTGCAAAGGCGGCTAGACTGGCTTTTATGGCTATAATTCGAATGATGTGAGAGGCGCCTATCTGATGCAGACAAATGGGTGCTGCTCTCGTTTTCTGCTGGGCAGTAAGGTATGGCTCAGTAAGGTAGTATTGGTTTTTTGTGAAGGTTATAATGGTAGAAGCAGCTCGATGGCGCGGAGTACACTGAAGTTGAAGACATCGAAAGCGATGAGTGCTAGTATGGCGATAGCTTGAATGTGTGCTGTTTGAAACGGTCCAACCGGAGATCGAGTAGAACAATGTTGGTCTTTCTTGTTCTTGCCTGTGGGGGTGGTCGGTGCTGCTATCCCCCTCTCCCCTTAGAATCCAGAATAGTGGATTGAGGATCTGCTGAATCCGCGGATAATGGACACCTAGCTAGCCTTGCGCATGAGCGTTCACCCTCCTATAGTATCTGGCCTTAGAGAAAAGTAGCATGCATGAGGGTTCGCCAAAGGAAGTCAAATGGGGCCAACATCAACATCTGAGCATGGTCGCCCTTCCTTCTAAGGGAATTCGACTATGGGATTAAGCCCCCCTAATTCCATATCAGAATGAACCTATCCTTTTAACAAAGAAACCCGATTCGACCTGTATTAAGGGCCAAGGAGGCTCTCCATAAGTGTCCGCCCGCTTGGCCAAATGATCTAAACTCATTTTTCCAGTAGTCATTTGTAGTCATTTCAGGTACTATTGCATGTACCATAGTTTAGCGGTTCCAGAACCATCAATGATCGGTGAACCAGCAATGAACATATGCACATCTTCTCTTCCAGAGCCAAAACAGAAGATGTGCACATGATTGTTTTTCTTTCCAAAACCACTCTCGATATCCGAGCCTCAGCTCTTAGCTCCCTGATAGACGCGGTCTTAGGTTTTCTTTGGCTTTTTCTCTCTCTTCTTTTTGCATTGCAACCGTACACCCCGTATCTCAAAGACTTCGTACAGTACCTAAAAAATCCTAAGGTGAACTACCAGTGGACTGTTGGCTTTTTCGGAGAATGTGAATTGAACCATTTCGTCGTCCAGTAGCTACAACAGTCTTCCTGATCGGTACTGCTGTGGCCCTCTGGTTGGTGGGGCAGCGTTACCTATCGAGGAATGAATCTTTCACTTGAAGAAATCCTCAGAAAGAATCGCGGATTTCGAAAGAGTATAGAGGCCTCCCACGGGCTCTTCATATCTTTCGATCTGGCGACGTAGAGTCTACAGGCGGAACAAAGACAGGTGCTAAGGTGGTCTTCTATCTTTCCCAGGAAAAGTAGCATGACTTTTCTTTTGCGTTTCGTCATAGATTCAACACACTATTGAATTGCGGAATTGACATCGGTTGCAAACTCCCCTAACCTAAAATCCCCGGCAACCATCTATAGCTTAATGGCATGAAGGGGGCATGAACAACGTATTCACCCCTGCAGCTATTAGACATAGGCCGGCGAATTCATGCCGTCATCACTTGAATCAAACAAAAGGGGGCTCCCCCTACCTTTTTTCTGAGCCGGAGGGTTCATCTACTTAGCTATGGCCAAACCAATCCATAAGCGGATGAAGCGTACCCCCCACCCATTCCATATCCGGAGGGGGCACCTCCCCTATCTCTGATCCAGCCGTAGGGCCCCTAGCCTTTCTTTAGCTCGGGCCAGCTACTACGAAGGGAGCCACTCCGCCGGAGCGTGTTAAGCCCGCAATTCAATGGTTTTCTTCGATGAAGGGGTTATTTCAGAAAGAGTGTTGATTCGGAGATCTTTCTTCTTTCATTCTGGAAGAAGGGATTGGCGAGGTGTACAGTAGGGGAAGCGGTGAATGATAGGGGTTGGCACCAGCTCGGCTACTTGACTTCTTGCCGTTTCATCCTATGAGTGCAATAAAGAAAATGATGAAGTCTCGTTCATATCTTCACTCGCTTGGAGTATTGCCCCGAGTGCGGAGCAAGATTGAAAGCATTCAGGGATCTCAAACTAAAAGGCTCACTAGTGTGAATGTGGTTGAGGTTTCCGATGCAGGCTACTTCAGTGGAATGGAAAACAACTGCCCCTACTAAAAAAAGGCAAAAAGGAAGGAAGTCACCCGAAACCGATTCTGGGGGCCCCGGGTTTTTATGGGGATTTTCCTTTGATTGACGGCTTTTCTACCGATTCCGAATGCAGGCTTGGCTTGAGAGGCAATTCTAACCTATCTCGTTTCCAGTGTCCTTTAGCTGACAGGGGCGAAGAGATCAATCATGTCGAGGCGAAGGGATTCTTAAGCACGAATTCAACGGGCTACAAAGAGTGAAACAGACGATCTAAAGACTAGTCTTGGGGTATGACTATGGCTTCATAATGGAAGAATCTCAATAGTAGCTTAACCTACGGGGTTTAGTCACCGGAAACGAGCAAAACGAGAGAGTACGAGACAGAGACGCAAGCAAGGACGGAGCGATCCACCCTTTCTCGACTTGGAGTGGGGACCATGGGCGAGAGGCAGACCAGGTACTATAGGGTTCCGTTACATAGAGAAGAGGAACCTGTTGCCAGAGGAGGCTATTACATAGAAAATGTGATTGCTTTGGCAGGCTAACCAAAGGATCGAGGCAAAACTCTTGTCCTCTTTCCTAATAAGAAATCACCTTTCTAAGTGATGGGTGATGGCTTCCCCTGTGACTTTTGCTTATTAGGGGTGGGGGGGCGCTTGCTTCCGTCTTCAGTTCAGAATCATGTTCCATTGATTGGACCATACCCATTAGCCTAGCGACTACTGAAGATAACAAGGCAATATCGATTGAAGACCGGCCTAAAGCAAAATAAGCACTCAAGCTTTTATTCATATTCATGGTTGAGCGCCGGTTCCTACTAAAATCAAGCCTATGATAGTTCCGGTTCAGGTTGTGCCAATCAAACTATTCCGAGTCCGACACCTGAAAATAGGTAATCCATACGCCAGCTCGAGTGACTTGTTCCATCAGGAGGCAATGCACATTGTGGCGGTGGTGCCTGTTCTGCTATGGTTGAGTCTTTGTTCATTCGTTTATATAGGCAATTCAATTGTTCAATAGCTGTCTCGGTATCAACGAAAGGCAATGTCCTTCCCGATCGATATTCGTGCGTGCTTGATTCCAGGCTTGGTGGCTCGCGTAGAATCACTCTTGTATCCGACCCTCGTCTTAGGCACTGGGCTCAGAATAGCAATCCCTGCCCTATGTCCCTGGACCTGACCTTTGAAAGCCTGCCATCAAGCTTCCCTTTCGTCTGCTCCGGTCTCTGCGTGTCACAGGTCCATGGTTAACTCTCCCTGTCTCTTACTCGCCTATTTGAGCTTCGAAACCTACTCGTTATTCGGGGTTGTTCTTTTTGTTGAAGAGAAGAACCGCACGCAGCAGGCTCGGTTGTTCCGGCGCGGGCTATACGAGAAAGGTTGAAGGTTGTTCTGTTCGCTACCGCTCCTCTTCGGTTGTTCTTGGCAGATCGCTACCGGCTCACTTGTCGTTGCCGTTATTTGGAAGAACCTGCATCAATTTCTTAGCTGGCCTCGTTCTTTGTCAACCGTTTGTCCATATGATAAAGCCAACAAGAAACTAGATTGATACAGCACAGCTACTTGAACGGTGAAGAAGCAGCTACCATACAATGTTTCAATGCAATACTTACCCGCCTGTAGCCGCCGCTATTGACTAATAGCAACCAAGCCGGCCGATAGAAGGGGGTGCTCTCGGATCTTGATCTTCTAAGAAAGACAGGGCCTCCAACTTGAGTCATGTGGCATGTCGGACAAAAGACAGACCGTGGGCTCACCTCAGGGGTAGGTTCTAATCCGTCCGTATATCACCCGGGAACTCGCTGTTGAAGTTCCGGCAACTTGTTCACTTCGTTCGATTAGATGATATGTTGCACCAGCCCTCATCAAGAACTCTCGCCAAATCACGAGCCTTCCTATTATTGCCGCCAGAATGCACTACCACCGTGTCATTCATTCCTATTCCGCGGGGGCATGACAGATGAACTTCACTTTGCACATGCGTTCATCGCATATAACGTCAAATAAAAAGACCGCTTTTGGAGATAAGACTGAAGGGGATACAAACCCTTCTTCTTCTCTCTCTACGCTCGGGAAAGGGACTGCAACACAGGAACAAGACTGCCCAGGATGGAGCAATGCAAGGGTGGCTTACCGATATGTGGCTAATCGCTTCGCTCGGGGAAAGAGTGGCATATCAAGGAAAGAGGTTTTGAAGTGACGCTTCGCTTGCCGGAGGATCGCTTCGCTTGTCGCATAAGGTTTGGTTGCTAATCCAGCATGTTCGGGACTCTCAGACCTACTTGAAGGAAGGGATAGACTCCAGAAACGTAGGATTCCCTACCTGGGCATGAGAGATGGGAATTGCATCCTTTCTTGCGCTTTATCGCTGACGCGTATAAACACTAAAGGGGCGGGAACTCTTGCATGAAGGCTAGTTCTCCATATCCGGATTACCTACATCAAGCAGGGGGGCCTTCATTGGCATGCACTCATTTCACAATGCCAGCAATCAAGATATTCGAGACTAGCCGAGACTGGTCGAGAACATACAGCACCTACCTACCAGACCGAACCTTCCTTACCGACAATGGATAGACTCCATAGAATTAATGCAAAGACCTTTCGAGACTGGACCAACCTGGAACAACCTAATCACCTAAACAAAGAAAGGAACATTCGTTTAGACACCCATAACCTGATAACCTGAATCACCGCACAAACTCATTGATTCAACAAACGATTCCATAGACACGCAAAAGAAAAGGAAAGAACCTACCTAAAGAATCAGGGCTATCCTCACTACGAACCTGGACCAACCTACTCACTCAAGAAACATCGGTTTTGGCGCTTCGCTAGCATCGGGAAATGGAATGGATCTACTCAGACTGGAGCTATTGGAGCATAGCGGAACCGGACTGGACAAACAACGACTCATTTTGGTTATGTCGCTTCGCTATCATGGTCGAGAAACCTTTATCGCTGACGCGTATAAACACTAAAGGCGAGAAGATGACCGGCAAAGGAAAGGAAGGAACTGGACTATCGAATCATCCAATGCTAAAGGGAACTTCCCTATCGATCTCATGCGGGACTGGGCGGACTGGACGAACTCAGTCATCTAATCTAATCCAACGGCCATACTGTAAGCCTCGCTTGAAAGCAGCAAGAAAGCCATCGGCTTTCGCGCTAAGCGCGCGAAATCCTTTTATCCTTCCCGAACAGACTATCCAATCCAAGGAGATTTCCCTTCCTCCCCAACAGACCCTGAAGTGCCTATCTTCCTATCGCTGAGCTTGCGGATTTCAAAGACCGGAACTCCTTCGCTCTACACCGGTTCATCGCTGAGCTTGTGGAATGAGCTATCGCTTCGCTTGTGGCTTATCCTTCGCTTCCTGCCCTTCCTCTCTCTTCCTTCCCTTGATAACTCAATCTGCTGAACCGACTTGCCGAGAAGATGAACGTTCGCTTGACGGTTCGTTCGCTCGAGACCAAGAGTTCGCTACACCTGGGTTGGCTTAGGGCCGATATGGTATCAGTGCATATCCGATACCTCACTCCCTATCCGATCCCAATCGATCCTGTTCAAACCTATCCTCAGCGGCACGAAGCTATTCGAGCAGAGCCGAAGGAAGGAATTTATCATCTTCCTAGTGGATAGTGGAGACAACCTTGATATGCTTCTTTATCGTCTTGCCGCGGATCAAGACTACTTGAACGGCTCATGTGCCTATCTTCCCGCCGCTGACCAAACAGAATGGCTGACGGAACAAATCCCTTCCTCCCAAGAGACTGGACTTGCTTTTAGAACCGCTAACGCTCTAACCCGGAAACCGACAGGACGAGAAACTCGAGACTGGACTTGCTTTCCTATCATGTTGGACTGGAACTGGAGCTGGACGTAGCATCTTCAGTTCGTGAGTTCGGTCAAGCTGGTCGTGCTACCCGGAAATCTAGACTGGACAAGTTCTCAAATCCAGACCGACCTGCCCCTCCTCAATCAAGCCCCTCCGAATGCGGGACGAGAAGTCGCAGAAGTGCCAGTCGCGGGACTAAAGGCCACTCGATCCTGTACAAAGCTATCCATACCCATCCAGACCAAGCAAGTAGAGAAGGAAGAGAGAGCTATCTACCTCACTCAAAAAGCGTACTGGACGAGAATTGCACTAACTATACTAGCTCATCCAATGCGGAACGTAAAGGAAGGACCACGCCGTAAGCCGAACGAGCAGAACGAGAAGCTGACCAAACTGCATTGATTTCAGAACCTGAGCTATCATGCGGGACTGACCGACCTAGATGACTCAAGAAACTCATTTCAGATCCTATTGATGGACCTCTTTCTGAAGAAAGCACCGGAACCGGAACTCACTCAAACAAGAACCCAAAGACAGAAAAAAGAGCTAAAGCCTGGTCGAAGCTCCTCGAAGATACCTTGATATGCGATAGCGTAGAAAGACTAAAGGGCCTAGATGACCTCTTCTTGAGCTTGCCGAGAACTGCCCGAACTCACTAATCTATCTCATCCCGCTCCCATCCTTCGCTTTCGGCCCAAGACGTTCGCTCTCCCCTCCGACCTGGCTCTTTGGTTCGCTTGAGTGAGCCTCCCAGGCACGAGGAGCTTGCTTGAGTCCATAAAGAGCTTAGCATTTCGGGAGTCAAATCGAGAGAATGCTACTGAATATGAAAGGTTAGAATTGAGAGGTTGTTAGTCAAATAAGCGAGAATCGCTTATCCGGGAATGCTAATCATGGTGGTGTAAAAAATGATTCATTTCCGTTTCATATGAAGCTTGAATAATTACTTAGTCTTCCCAATATGGTATCAGAGCTACGAGCAGGCTGTACGTGAGCTCCTAAGTGTCGCGAAGGAAGGCGTGTTCTCCTTTCGCGAGAGAGGCAGCATTCCCTCTGAAAATATGGGGAGGTGGAAGTCTGTTTCAAATCTTCATTTCTGATACGCGCCTTCATCCTCCACCTGCAAGCCGCGTGCAGTCCATAGTTTTTGGAGGTTGAGTTTTGTCTATTCCGCTCGTCCGCACGGGTCCTCTCTATATGAAAAAGCGCAGGGATAGAACTCTCTATGGCCATATGCAGGATCTGCCCGGAAATGTTGACTTCATTGTAAGCCGCACGGAAGGCCCAGCTATCTATTCTAAAAGGGAATCCCAACCTGGTGTATACGGCACAGGCAGCTGCCCGGCGGTCTGTATATGGTCTGGAATGGAGATGTTCAACGTCTCCATCTGAGCGCAGCTTCGAGCCTTTGATTCTAAAGAGGAATGCGAGAGAATGGAGGGATTCCTTCTGAACCATAAGAATAGACAACGCACTAGAACGCCCTTGTTTACGATCTTTTACCGGGACAGCGGGTTCCTCGAACTCTATCTCACACCGGGTAAATCTTTAACCCTTCCTCCTCTTGTGTATAAGCAGTGATTTCATATCTAGAGGTTAATTGTACTCAACGCAACCAAGATTATAGATAGAGGTAAGGCAGAGTTAGGTTTTTTGTGGAAAAGTGTAAAGATAAGTTACCTTTACCGTCACTCTACAAAACCTTACATGAGATTTGAACCTCCTCAACATTTTTCTCGTTCGATTCTTTTGAAGTAGGATAAATAGGGTTCGAATCGTTGTCTGAATTCTTCTTTCCTTCATTATGTCCCAATGAGTAACTATCACCCCTCTTTGAAATGAAAAAAGCAGTTACCTCTCTCTTCGTCGGTGTTCTAATATTTAACTAATTAATCCCTCTATAAGTTTGAATAGAGCGAGCGTCTATTTTTGCAATGAAAAATCTTATAAGGAGCTTATATAATAGATTAACAAGCTCTCCTTTCTGAAGTGAATTAGTTGTGTTGAAGTCGTTAATACGTAGATAATGGACTCGACTCTCCCTCGGTTCGTTCGGAAATCATGGTAGTCTTTTCATGGAGATTATTGGGAACGGGAATGGGCCTGGGGTTAACAACAACGACAAAACTGCCTTCTGTCTGTTGCCATGGAATGTATAGGTAGGGATTGTAAACTGCTTGGAAAGCCCGTTCCGCGCTCTCTATCCCCTTTTTTTTGAGGTCCCCATGAACCGCTTTCTAGTATCCGTGTTCGCCTTCTTTCTTCCTTCCGGAAGGATCATGGGGTTCTCCCAACATACATATCCAGGGGTGCAACTGTTTAGTAAGCAAGGATCGGAACGGGCGGATCCCAGGTCGAATTCCTGATCTATTCGTTTCAGCGTTAGAGGATTGAGCTTTTTGAGAGCACCGCACTGCGATTGAATGGCGGATTTCAATGATGAAGAGAAAAGTCTAGTTCTCTTTTCATTTGAAAGAGGAATGGATGTCTTATTGAGAGTGATTACGGAAGAACCTTTTCATAGAGGAGAGCGGTTCGAAGAGCAAGCTTGAAAATGGAGAGGTCATTCATTCATAGCAGAAAAAGCGCTCACTCACTCGTATCTGAAAACGCAGGCGGGGGGCTCTCTATCCTTAGATAATATTTTATTCATTCTTTAAAGCCTTCTTTCATGGATAGTCAGTAGTATTCCTCTCGCTAGCTATCCTGAGTAAGAGGGGGAGGACTTGATGTGACTACTATTAGACCTCCAACCCGGAGAGACTCTACCATCATTATGAGCGGATAAACCTTTCCTTTCCCTTCTATAGAGAGGTAGTTGCCCCTTTCTCCCCGGGTATATCACTCACTCCCAGTGCCTACCATTTCGATATACTTTTAAAAATAGAGAGGGAGAGAATGAGCGATTGCAACAGATACTGATTCCCGAGCAGGAAGATAGGAAGTATTGAAAGACAGATCGATCAGATATCTCTTTTAACGATTGCGACAGCTTATCGAGACTTGTTACTGTACCAAGCTAATTCCCTAGAAGAGAGCTTAAAGAGGGCTGAAGTTTAAGGGAAAAGAGACCATAGAAAAGAAGTCTTGAACTCCAGAACGAAGGGGATAGATTGAATACTGAAATCGCTCAACTGCTACCGGGTACTTGAGCTCAACGGCTTGCTGCCTTAACTCAACCGTAGGAAAGAGCCTTACTCACAGAAGTACTAGAGTTATACAGGGAATGTTACCGGTACTTGAATACTGAAATCGTGTTTAACTACTGAAAGACTGAAATTGCTAAACTCATACTTCAATCGTACTGCTACTGCAACTGCAACAGGAAAGATTCCAGATGAGCGTCATAAAGACTAAACAATAAAAATGGCAAATTAACGAAATGGATTCCAGGCTGACTCCCGCCTCGCCTATCTCTCATCATACAGTATCAGAAAAGTGACTATCCGTCCTCCTTAACTGCAGGATCTGACCAGAAAAGTAACCTAAAAAAAAGAGCCTGTTTTAGCTGTTATAAGAGGACAACAACTGTAACAAAAAGGAAAATCCTGAAAGTGGCTTTTGAGTCGCTTTTTTTAGCTGTTAAAAGAGGAAAACAACAACTGTAACAAAAAGGAGAATCAGCTTCTTTCTAGGGTTTGCTGTTTGGGAAGCAGGATGGGATGTAACATGGGACTTCAAGGTCTTGAATGCACTATATTTACGTGAGTAGGAGAGTAGGTTTTCCCGGACCGCTATTCCTGACCTGAGGAGGGACTCGGAAAATGCTTTCCAATGATCAAAAACTCGAAATCGGGATCCCCCATGCATCGAATGAGTTGACTCCTCTTACCTACCCTCAATCCTCTAACACTGCTCCAAACCCGCCGAGTAGTCCATAAAATGCAGGAAATGCAAGACGACCCAAGACAAGTAGAAACGACCTCTGAATCTCTACCCGTCCAAGAGGAGTTCTCCAACTTCGGGCCAAGATCCTTCACCACCCACAGAAACTGCTCAGGTACGCAGATCTTCTAGAATTCGCTATCCCATACAACCTTTTGTTGATTACCATCTTTTCTCTGCTGCTCACCGTGCTTTTCTTACTGCCATATAAACTATTAAGGAACCTGAGTCCTTTGCTGAAGCCTCCTCACAGCCTTGCTGGAAACTTGCCATGCAAGAAGAGAAGAGATTAGTCCTTTAGAAAGGAATAACACTTGGGACATTGTTCGTCTTCCAGAGGGCAAGGAATCAGTTGGTTGCAGATAAGGATGGAGTCTCATTCTACAACTCACTCGCTCGGGTATACAAGGTGAAATATCGATCTGATGGAAGTGTTGAGCGTTTCAAAGCCCGACTTGTGGCAAAGGGGTTTACCCAGACGGTACGGTGTGGACTATGAAGAAAGGTTCGCACCAGTTGCGAAAATGACCACCATCCGGTGCATTCTTTCTGTAGCCGCCATTTACAATTGGCCTCTACACCAATTAGACGTAAAAAACGCCTTCCTTCATGGCGAACTAAACGAAGAAGTGTACATGGCCCTACCACCCGGCTTCTCTGGAAAGCAACATAGAGGACAAGTGTGCAGACTAAGAAAAGCTATATATGGCCCAGGCCTCAAGAGCTTGGTTTGCCAAGTTTAGCGAGGTCGTCAGAAAATAGATTTATTTGAGGGGGCAAGCTCCGACCACTCACTCTTCATCAAGAAATCTGAACGAGGTATTTCCATTCTTGGCTTCCCCATCTAAGAAGTATTGTATGGTAGAAGGGCTATTCTGGGGGGAAGAACCAATAGATGGTTGTCAAGGGTGGCATAGAATACTGTGTAAACTCCTGTAAGGAGTAAGAGAATTGTATCACTTGTAACAGCAGGTTATGTATTCAAGCCCGGGGCTCGTCAATGCGAGCCAAAACCTTGCACGCACATGGATAATAGGTTTGGTTGCGCGAACGCGGGGGAATGAAGACACAACCGAGGCAGGGATGTGAGTCTCAACATCGAGACCGTGTTGGCTGGTGCCGAGGAAGGCGGGAATTGACTCGCTTTCCCGGACGAAGGGGATACTGCTTGGACAAGAATAGGCGTGAAAGAGAAGTAGTGGAGGGGGTGGCTCATGAAATCCTCTCCATCCCTTCTCGGATCCCATTTTGGATACTACCTTGACTGTATCTAATGGGAAGGATCTCATATCGATGAAAGGGTCGAACGCATCTCTCCTTTCGAATGGTGTTGGGAATGGCAAGTCTTTCACGGAGGATGGGGTGGAAGGAGATTCAATAGACGGCTAGTCGGCTTGAACGACGAGCATCCTCCTGGGATTTAGAAAGTCGTAGCGAGGTAGGGGTGGAAAGGAACAAGCAACGGAGGAGCGCTAAGCGCGCCAGAACTGACTAATAGAGGGCGCGTTAGCGCAGCCGTTTTCTTGCTGGGTGGTGGGATGGAATCGTGTATTGAATCAAATGAGTCAAGTGGGGAGGGAGTTACGGGTGGAGAGCGATCGCATGGGTGGCATGGATAATCCACTCGATGACAAGGGGCTAGCTAGTAGGAGATGGAATCAGCTCGACCATCCACGAATGGTATAGCCGTCCAAACACTAATTGAATTACGACTAGAGAAAGAGAGGTAGGTGGGGCAGGTCGAATAGCTTCTTCATGACCTAACAACTTTACGTGGGGAGGTGGTGCATCAGCGGAAAGATCAAGGATTCGGGTTCATTCGCGGGTCTTTACTAAACGAACTTCTTAATAAAAGGGGAGTTCAAAGGCTGCTGGTTTCATTCATGACCCGAGGAAAGGCGACAGAGAGGCGGAACACCGACCTAACGAGGACTTAACAGTTCATCTACCATTTCCATTCCGTAGGGCAAGGCAATCGATGAGTGAAGGATACGGCATAAAAATGGGACTAGTCATCAGCGGACAATAGAGGTAGGGAATTTGGTTCCGGCATAGGTAAGATAGGTAGTGTGGATCATTCAATCGACCCCGGTATGGATGGGAAGGAAGAATCAGAGAGAGGAGGTGGTGGGGAAAGCGCCGGGGATAGTATTCCTGTCAATCGAATAGGGATGGGGCAGATGGACCAGTACTTGATCACTTGCCTACTCTTTCGGCGGGAGGATGCGAGGAGCTTTCGAGCGGCTGGGGTGGATTATCTTAAAATAGAGGCAAATGCCGTGCCTGCCTATCTGATCGGAGTAGTTCATGCGATGGATGGGTACCGGAACCTGATGCCCGAGAAAAGCCCAACCATGACGGATAGGCCTTTGGATCAACCGAGCTCGCCAGTAAGGGATGAAATTCTCAAACCATTTCGAGCCCTCCGAATTAAAGAAGTGATTCTAGCACCTCACTAACCGTAATTTTATGTATTTCCAAAGTCAAACTTCGCTTTTGTCGTATATTAGTAGTAAGTAATTCCTCCTTCTCGAAATCTTAATAGGGATATGAGGGATCGGTATCATCACAATCAGCAGAATAGTCTAAATCGGCATCCAAGTCCGCTAAAGCTTCAAAGTCCGCAGGTATTAGCTATCGTTCTAGAGGCATATTTAAGAACCCCTTTCTCTTAGAGCCTGGATTTGTCCCTCTTTTTAAGAGCTATAGCACGAGGAATTATTGTTACAAAATCTCCTGTATCTTAGTGAGCATGTTCTCTTTTACACTCACAGCTAAGCTAGTATTTTTATTATACCTTCTCCGTCAAAGTACTACAAATGTTCCAATCTAATCTATAATTAATGGAATAACGTTATTTGGGAATATTTATTTTCTATTCATCATAATATGAAACGAGGATTTAAAAGAGAACTTCCTAATATAGAACTGACTTCGCTTCTTTATACAGGGAATACAACCTTGGGTTATCAGTGATCCTCAAACCCCTCATCCCCTGTTCCTAAACAAATTACCTTTCTCTGCTTTCGAAGGTGCCAAATAGGATAATCAGGGCGGGGCTCTCGTTTGGTACGCTTTCTTTACGCTTTACTTAGTAAACTGAGTTTAAGGTTGGTGCTCTAAGAAGGACTCTTCTTTTGCTGGTCCGCTTTCTTGGCCCGATCCAGCTGAAAAACTCCAGGTCCCTTAGGCCCTTACTACCTTATATACAAGGGAGGCTTGAAAGCACCTACTCCAGCAAGCAACTTTATAGGAGTAGGTGCTTGTTTGCCCCAAAACGAGTAAGGAAGTTCACACACCCTGTAGTTTTTCAGCAGGCTGATGAATGAATGTGAATAGCACCATGAGAAGGATTATGATCGTTAGAATGCCACAACAAGATCTTAATCTTTCCCTTTCCTTGTTAGTAAAAAACGAACCCGCAAGCCCCACATTGAACTAGGCTTCAAGGCTTAGCCTCATTATGCGCCTCTTTGTCATTCATAGAACTTACTCCCATTTTCTGTTCTGGTTCTGGACCTACCCGGCCCGGGGAGCAGCCTTCTAAGTGCCGTGCAGCTTTGCTTGGCCTGGGCTGAAGCTCCATGGTGAAGCTTAGTCTTCGGTCGGAAGAGAAGATATGTGTGCCCATTGACAGGCCCGGTTTCTGATGAAGAGAACGTAGATGGCTCGGATCGGGATCGGAAGGGTTTGTTTGTCAGGCCCTGAATGAAACTTACCCTTTCATTAGTGATCTTTCCTTTCTTCGATCGTTCCCGACCGCTTGTGCTTTCGATAGATCTACCAGTCCTTCTGTTCTGGAAAAAGGCTTTGCGGTCCGAAGCTCAACAACCGGGTGGTGTCCTACCGATTATGGATGGGAGGCAGGCAAGCACAAACAAGCGCTTCCCCGCACGAACGAATGCGAGTAGGAGCCTGGGCCCCAGACACACGAGTAGGGGGGCGCTGCCCGGAGAACCGCACACAATGATAGGGGAGCGGCTCTATGAGTGGGAATCTTAGTTTCGGAGCAAAGCTCCCTCTAAATCTTTGACACTTTTCTTGGAAAAAAGGGGGCACCACAAACAAGGAAGGAGTTTAATGCTTCCGAGATTCAATCACATTTTTTTTATTTACTATAAAAAAGGCCCTATATTCTTCCTTCGCCGGCCGGCGGCTGAGAGAAGAGCGCAAGCTCCTGTAGTAAATTCATTCATTATAGTTTTTTGCGATCCCATATATTTTTATTTATAGGATGGAGTAATTGGTGTTTAGGATGCTAAGCAAAGATGTGTGGTTTAGTGGTGTTTTGTTATGAACGGGACAGGGACGGTTGCTATCAGAACTGAATGGGCTTCCCCGCGGGGGCGATCCAGAAAAGAAGACCTAGACCAGGATTGGTCAAAACAATGTGGTGGCCGAAGGAGACTTGAGTCAAAATCGTTATTCTTTCCCTTTCTTCAGTAGAATCCCCGGTCCCAAACGCCTTTTGCGATAGATTGGGTAGCCGCCAAGAAGAATGAAATCCCGAGGGGGTCCAATAAGACTTCCTTTCAAGTAATACAGGGACGGACTGATACTCCTAACTCCCGATGCAGGAGCAGGAATCTAAATGAGGAGGAGGGTTTCGAAACGCATTGAACCCCCCAATCGAATGAATCGTAACATTCGTAATGATCAACTTTACGGAGCCCTATCGCTCGGTTAGATAAGATAGGTCCACCCCAGAACTAAAACGACTATATAATGCTATAGAAGCACGCACTTCTTCGTCCACAACAGCAGGCTCTTTCGGTCCTGGCTAGCCGGTCCAGTTCTCCAGTCAATACCTGCCAAAGAAAGAATTGAAAATTTGTTGTATCAATGATATTACCAATCAACGAACTGCTAGTTGGAGAGGGGGGTCCATTACGTGTTAGCTACCTCTAGAATAGCCAGACATTCTTGGCCAGGTTTCAGAATGGAAGAGAAGTCATGGAAGGAACTGAATTGGCCACGCACGATGAATGGATGGACAAGAAAAAGGATAGTCTAAGACTCTTCGATATTAATTTATACTTGGAATTCGGAAGAATCTGAAATGCTCCCGCTCTGCATGGCAGGCGAGGTAGGATAGAGAAGAGGGTTGCCTAGATAGATGTTCTATATAGGTATGCTATAAGTAGCTAACAGAATGCAATGCCTCCTTCTAGTGGCGGCATTACTAGTAAAGGGCGAGCTGGAACTTGGCTCCGTGAGGGGGAAGCACCCTTACTATACAAGGGGCTTGCGTCTTTTGATTTGATTCTATTGGGTGGCGTGGCGGGGAGGCATGGTGGAAGCCCGGCCCGCACCACACGTTCTCTGATTGAAACGATACTTTTTCTCCGCTCCGGGAATTCCAGCAGACGTGATACTGGTTCAGCAAACGGACTCAACATTTCACTTACGGAAACGGAAAGAGTGTTCGGGGATATTGGAAAAGCCTTTCAGGTACAAGAATGAAGGAGCACTGCTGCACTTCCACGACATGGGAAAGGGATCATGGGGTGAGGAAAAGAAAGAAAAGGTGCAAGGTGAGGTTCTATCTGTGAAATGAGTTCAAAGGAATTAGTTAAGACACGTTTCTTTAGCACAGGCCACGGAGTGAAGTTGGAAGGTTCAATGAGCTACGCGAAGGGAAGATCTTGGGCACTTTTGTTGTCTATATACAAGTGGCGTAGGCGAAGCTGTGGTGACTCGTGGAGTAGGCAGCGAGCTCCGCTTGAACAGCAAGCTGCAAGCTACGGCGAAAAGGAGCTCGCTCCGCAACAAAAGCGAAGCGAGCCGCGCTAGCGCCCTTACTACCTTATATACAAGGGAGGCTTGAAAGCACCTACTCCCCCTTTACTAGTCAAGGACTTTTCTATGCAGCTTACGTTTTTCAGCTGCATCGTACCGTACTATGGGAGGGGTCCGTACCTCCTTTAGATAGATAGAGCCCCCGTGCTCCTAATGTAGAGCTAGAACTACTGCTACCGTGGAATCCGCGATCACACATGAGTACCTCGCCTTCCAAAAAAAGCGGCTGCTAATTGGCACTAATGCTAATGGGGACCATCGATCAAGAAGGACTTCGGAGACTGCAATCGAATTGAGAAAGAAATAGAAATATAGGGCCAACTCTTCTAGTTGCGCCTCTAACCTTACTACGCTACCCAACCAGCTGATAAAAGGTCGAATTCAGCAGGGCTGCAGGCACGAAATGCCGATCAAATCCGTTAAAGGAAGCCTAATCAAAGCGGGCAAACAAGAAGATCTGACTGAGTTGATGATGGACCGGATCTCGAAAGGCGAGAGGCTTTCATAAAGACGTATGAGAAACGGAGGGTCGAGAGAGGCTTATTGCACGATCCACCCAACCCAGCTAAGCCTGCATAAGAGAGTGGGAGGCCGGCCCCTGCCCATCTGGGGGTGCACACCCATTTAGGAACATATGCAAAGGCCTTTGGTGGGTAAAGAGAGAAGTCAATGGAGAACTACCAAATCCAATGACTTTGATTTGTTCGTACCAACTTACATATACAGGCATCGATCACTGCTGGGTCGGTTGGTGAGTCACCCAAAAGCATCGAGAAAGGTCCAGCATATTTTTTTTTTTTTAATGATCAGCGGTCTCATTTATGCTATGCCCTGCATCGTGTTCGTGTGTGTTTATTGAGCTTTCTTCACTTCAGCGCCATGCGCTTTGCTTCGCTTTATATATAGAAGAGAGAGACCGTTGTCTTGAGAGTGAAAAGCAAGCGCAAGCGATAGAAAGGATAGTCCCTCGCGCGTTCGCGCGAACTACTAGAAAATGGTGAGATCATTAGATCATTAGTGAAAGAAGGACCAACGACGATCCTATCCTAAAGGAGAAGGAGGAGTAGGAGTAGGAGGAGTCAGTCTTCTTTGAAGATCGAGGAAAAAATCGGACAATTATGCCATTCGGAAGAAGTCTTCTACAGAGGGAAAGCCTATTACGAGTAAGTGGAGAGGAAAGATCTCCAGAGATTCCTATCTCATTCCATTCCAGTGGCTCGACCAGTAACCAATGGCGAAAACTAAAAAATCCATGGTTTCCCGGTAGAACCCCATTTCGCCCAAGTTGTTGCGGAACCGGAAAAAAGAAGCGGTTTTTCGCACAGCTTGCTCATAGTGCAGGTCCCACTTGTATATCGTATTTGGCCGAAGAAGCATCGGACAGGTTGGAGTTCCTACCTTCTTGGGACTCCATGGACCAAGATCTGCTTTCATTATATGGGCAATACCGATCTACTTTAGTAGATCATATGGATGTAGAAAAAGCTTCTGATTTTGATGAATTGGAAACATCTCTTTTCCATTTCCATTTACCCAGTTCATATCTTTGTTTCGTGTGTTCCCGGGAGGAATTCGATCTCTTCAATCTCGGGATACCACCTAAATAACTGCGGCCAGAGAGTCAAATAGGTCGGGAAGAAAGAGTCTGAGGTCGGGTCGGACGACATACATCTTGGTTGGTCCCACCACCACTAGAGATTGGACATATATAAAATCTTTCTTCTAAAGAAAAAAAAAGATATTCTTTTTTTTTTTTCCATTCTATATTAATATTTACAGAGGAAGACGAAACACAACGAAAGAGGGAGGACGAAGAAGAAAGGAGAGTTTTAGTATTTATGGGTACATATTACTCTTTGATATTTCACACCGATTGACTCCATATTACATATCCTTGGCTATGTTCGATTCTTTGTCATTACTTCAAATATTTTCTGACTCATTATTCTTATAAAACTTGTTATTGAAAAGAAGGTTAAGAATATGAAGACGATCCATCTGAAGAGTAATAACATGACATAAGAGTCGTAGTTAAAGACCGTAGGATATCGTAATTAAGGCATCACGTAATTGCTATTCTTTATCATTCTTTTATATCGTAACGTCTAGGGCTAAGTGGAACGATAGTGGGCTTAATCAGAACTACCATCGGTTGAGAGTAGTCACGTACTTCTAAAAAGACCTTTGTCTAGGTTTGAGATTCATCTCGAGCATAACATAAGGGCCGAAAATGAGCATTTCATATTTTTCCGTCCGATCTTCATCGTATGCACTCGCTTACTCTCTCAAAGGGATAAAGGTATGGTACATAACACTAATTCACACTCAATTTAACTGATGAAAAAAAAAAAGAATAACTATTTCTTACCAAAGATGAGTATATGGAGATGGGTGTTGACTCTATCTTTCCTGCTCCCTCAAACACGGAAGACATCCATCCATATGTGCAACAAAATAAACATGCAACCATCATACATGAAAGCGAATAAACATAAAATAAATGAATTCGTATACACGTGTGCATAATTTAGTATATCCATGTCAAATGACTGAAAGGCCACACAAAGTCCAACAACTCCCACTTGGCCTAAAGACCATTTTACACACAGCGAAGGTTCATCCCTTTAACATGCATCACAAAAGCCGCTCATAATAAGGGTTAAGTAAAGGGATAGGGATCTACATACAGTTCACTCGTTGGTAGATGAGTCACGACTATATCCTTATCAGTCTCCTTCTTACTAGAGGTCCTCAACGTCGATGTGCTTCGAACTACCATCAAACTTGAAGACCGGATCTACAGGGATATATCTATAGTCACTCCCCCCTTACGTACGTAATAGGGTCACCAAATCTCTTGCATTTGTGTTCAAAATCCAGATCACTCAATAATGCTGGAGCTAGACGGTTCTCGAAGCCGTCACACAATTATGCAACTCACTCGGCCCTCATGGCCCGCATACACATATACATCTTGCTGGATCGGGAGATCGCATCTCCTCCAAGCAAGAATACAAAAGAGAAAGAGGATCCAAGGCTATCTTAACTGCTACTCTAAGCAGCATCTACGAAACCTAACACCCTCATCGGCGTCCTGGTAACACAACAAATAGCACTATGTCCCCTTCAGACATCACAATATCCCTTTAACGGTTCACTAGAGAGTTATACCTAGATCACCAAACCCACGACATAAATATGTCATGGCGTGCAAAAGCCACTATATACATGAGGCAAGCCATCGCATGGGCAAAGGCTACCCTAGTCACAACCACCTTTGCCTGATCCGTCTAAGGACACTTTAAGTCACTCAACTCCTAGTAGCAATGGGTCAACATATAGATATGTCAAGACACCCTCCAATTTCTTCTATGTAGATCTAGGAGGAAACATCGTCCAAATAGACGAAAAAGATGCTACAGGAAAGAAGGTCTCTTCACCATCTATCCCATCTATTTGAGTGAACTTTTATGGCTACGAGTTTATCCTAGAGATACACATGGCCAATATGCACAGTTTTGAGTTAAAAGACTTCAACGCCTTCTAGAAAAAAAATGCGTCTTAGTCAAAAGAAACTCAGGAGAATCATCCCCCATTAAAACCAAAGAACTCGGTTCAAACTCGAACACGAGAACTCCTGCCAGATGCTGGGGTTATTGGCAGAGCTCTCCCACTAACGCTGGCAACCGTGGGCACGCTCCCACTATCACCAACGACCGGAGGGATACTCCCCCCTTACTTAACATAGGCCTGTGAGCATCACATAAAACTCTACCATCTCATAAGATTCACCCTACTAAAAAATAGTCCCACTCAACTAAGGTAATTACACGACATTTTATCTCTTTGTCGTTTGGATCAAGGTACAAGACATTTCTAAAGGCGCTCAACACCCTTAAATATATGGCAAGGGATGAAGACGCAAGTCGCGGAACCCCATGTTCTCGAAGTTATTCAAATCGGGCTTGTGACCCGTCTACTAATCATGGGACTCTTTTGCATAGATATAAGAATAACCCTATTATAAATACAAGTCACAGTGTGCAAAGCGTCTAACCTATTCACTCATGGGCTCATACGGTATCGGAGTGCACAGTCTCAAACAACGCACTCGATCTGCCAGCCTTAGGGAATGGACTCTTAGTCACTGTTTCAGACACACAATATCCGCACAGGGGAGGTCGGACTTATCTAAGGACTCTAGGTGTTGGATCCCCTCTATTCTAGCCATCCACTCTTATAGTTTGACCTAACCTAGTACGTCATAATGGATAAAGAAACAGTTATACAAAAACCATGATCAAATGGACTAGTCAAGGTCAAAGAGCCTTCACGAGAGATTCTCTCTAATTTAAATAAATCCTGACAAATGTCTCCCCAAGCAACTAATCGGATATCAATAAACCGATTCCTATCCCTTATCACACGTCTCGGTGCAACTGAGTCCATGAACCAATGATAATAATCGATATTGGCACCCCCACTTAGATTAGGGCAGGAGAAAGAAAGTGATTCAAGACTAGAGCCCAATGCTCCGTGAACAGAACACCTATGTCTTATTACACTCAGACCCACAATTACCCTCTCTCTTTTCTATGGCCTTAGGATCTAGGTTTGCTCGTATCGCCATTTGAGTAGGTCCTTTCAAACCTCAAGATCTGGCTTCTTGCCTCATTGCTCAAACCTCGGTACACTCGGTTTCCTATTGGAAAGTTCTACAAGAGAAATGAACCATAAGGACAACAATTTTATATGAAGCATCCAATCCGAGGTGGACCAGATCTCCAAAGGTATTAGATGGTTAATCACGTTGTCTAGAAACATTAATTCTCGTGAATCAAGCTGGGACTACAATGGGGCCAAACTAAACTGCTCCTCACTCGGAAAAATCCTAGTCAACGACAACCTTCAGACCATCTGCACATGATTCGGTTACGGTCCTAAAGTGTAGAACCCTCCGAATACAATCTATCTCAAATTAGAGAATCGTTCGGGAATAAAGTCAGAGCAAACAGAAAGAGACTGTAACCTTACAGGTGCAGCCACGAAGGCTTGTTCCTCCACCGCTGTAGCTCTTGTTCTTCTTCCTTCCCCAAGATTCATTCAGCCGGACCGGATGCTTTCTCAGGTTTTCTTGAACGTCTTTCTATCTCCCTTGCTTTCTTGCTTGGATAGCGTAGGAAGACTGGCAAGAAGGAATGACTCCCCTCCGTACTGAAGAGTGGATTCCCAGCTGAAAAACTACAGGGCGCTAGCGCGCCCCAGCGCGCCCTTGACTAGTAATGGCCCCTATTAGTCAAGCTTTGATGCCGGAGTTTGCTGGGGCTTTGAAGCTGGGCCCTGTATATACAAGGGGGTGGGAATAAGAAAGCTGGTCTTTTTTCTCATCTACAAAGTCTATTCGACATGAAAGACCTTGCTTGACTTGAGAAAAGGGCTCCAGTCTTTCCTTGTGAGGTATCTCAGTCGGTATAGTCCTATCTCAATGCAAATATGCTATATACCTTCTCTCTCGAACTGGTCTAACTGCTTGCAAACCAGCTGAGACTCCTAACGAATTGAATCATCAGTGTGAAATTGATGAAGGATAACTGCAGGAGGATCCTTCCATGTATAGACGATTAGTCAGAAGTCTAATCTACCTGACTATGACAAGACCTGACATAGCCGTTTGCTGTTGGTATTGTTAGTCAGTTCATGCAGAAACCGAGGAAACCTCACTTAGATGCAGCATACAGGATACTGAGGGAGGAGGGCTTTCTCCAGGTAAAGGAATCCTCATGTCAACATCCTCTCAGTTGGACGTGTTGTTCAGACGCGGCCGGATGTTCAGATGACCGAAAGTATACATCGGGATTCTCTGTCTTTTTAGGTCCCTTTCTCTTCTCAAGCTATTCTCTTTTGAAAGTAAGAAACAAGCTACTGTCTCAAGATCGAGTACAGAAGCAGAATACAGAGGCCTCATAAGCAAGCGAGGTCACGTGGATAAAGTATCTTTCTTATGTCTGATCTCATCCTTATCATCTCCGATCCGCATGTTCTGCGATAACAAAAGCGCAATTCATATAGCTGCAAATCCTCTTTTTCATGAAAGAACCAAGCATAACAACACAACTGCCACTGAATGAGGGAAAAAGAAGTGATATCTGGAGATATACAAACTGAACACATTTCTACTGATGAACAAGTCGCCGACATCTTCACAAAAGCTCTCTGTCGATAGAAGGACTCATTCTTCACTAGCAAGCTCTCGATGATTGATCCGGGGAGGGGGGGAGGGCAAAGAACGGCAAGTAAGGGTTTAGCAAAAGAATACACTATCATCCCACTCATATGTACTTGGTTCTTCATTCCATCCGTCTTTCCCGAGAGTGATTCGTATACACTACCCGTGCTTCATTCCCCGAACCACAGATTAATATTCAATCGCTCCACCCCCCTTACCCTGGTTTGATATGAAAGATTTAGGGGACTCAAATTTCTAGTGGAAGAAGTCCTTTGCCATCTTGTGAGGAGTTCAACAGGATGAGCTTTCTGCTTTCATTTCAGGGAGTTGTTTTTGCTCCTCACCTTGATAACAGAGATCTGGCACTTTCTATATCCAAAAGGTTCTCCCATAGCATTTCACATCCAACCGCGAAACTGCACTGCTGGGGGTTAGGAACTGGAACCAGACTGCCAAACATGCTGACTCAAATTCGCTTTGAAGAAAGGAACCAAACCATGGTGCTAGACGGACCCGGCCAAAAGCCGGACTTGGAATTGGCTATACCAACAGGCACGGACTTTCACTATCACCCGTCTAAAGACCTAAATCTGTAGCCTAGCTAGCGCGCCCAACGAATTCCATTTCTCAAACTGGCCTGCTGAATGAACCCGCGAAAAGAGGTAGACTCGGAATTTCTACTTCTACGTTTTTTGCCCTGGTCGTGACACTTGGAAAAGCTACCCGTGTATTCATGGCACCGACCCGGGGAAACGCGCGACCTAGGAATGCGAACCCTGCTTTAGGCTGATTTAGCCGATCAAAATAAAGAAAGTAGATCACGAAACTCAACCGGTCACTCCACCGGAGAAGGGTAGTTGAGAAGGTAATCCAGGAGTTCCGTCTTCTACGATGTTTGCTCTGAAACTGGTTCATACTGGAAGAATGGATGGCGCAGGAGTCTCTCTTCTGAGACTTGGACTGATGAACTCTGTAATCTATACTCTCCAACCTTCCTCGATACCCTAGAGGTCGACTCTTGCCACAAGGAATGTCATCGCTTTTCGGCCGTTCTACGATATTCCTTGCAGGATGGAACTTTTTATTTTACTTCATTTTTACTATTCCCTAAAGAGTATCATATTTAGTAGTGTACTTTTCGCTCACTCCTCCGGGCTATTCATCACGTCTAGATGCCAAGGCTGGCTAGGGAAAGCAGGGATATACGGGCTGGGACGACTAGGCTGGACGTCGAACGTTCTGATTCGATGGGGTCGCCAGTTAGATGACCGCGGGTGAAAGATCGAGGAGCCACTTCGGCGGAATGGACGGAAACCCAACGTTCCGATTTCCTTTCCGCTCCCCTATCATTGTATGCGGTTACGGAACACGCTTTTCTTGCTCGGTTCCTCCCGGGCCGACCAAACCTTATGATGCTATAGTGACTGACGAACTACTTATTTTTGTGTGAAGGCATTCTTGAAAGCTTGCTGGTGTGCCTCCTGCCAATGGGAATGGAGAGAGGGGGAGGGGGACTGATATGAAGTTGGGAGCTAGTGCTTGAATGCATCCCTTTCCCCGCGCTCCCGGTTCGACTTCCGAATAGCAGTGATATCAATTGTTCTCGGACTCGGTCCAGTTCTTTGAGCCATGCCTTCTAATCCCCCCGACTATC